AAAAGCCATCTTTTTCTCAACAATGTCTTTGTCATTTGATCCAATAGTGTTCCGTTAGATAGGAAGAGATTTGATAAATATTGATAACTCTCGGATAGAGTATTAGAACGGAAAAATCCATTCGATTTAGATAATGAACTATTGGTTCTAAGCCATCTCTGGCGATGAATCAACAATTTGAAATGGTTTTCTTGCGTATTCTTGATAAACCAGCGTTTATATATATATTTAGAAAGATCCGTTTGGAAAGTAAGAAGTCCCCTTGACATCTCTTCATCTGCAAAGAATTCTCGATGTGAAAACACAGAGACAAAAGGCTGATCTTGGAATAGGAAAAAGAGTGGATCCGCGGGGTCCCAAATGAATTGGCTTATTCGAAAAAAGCCTTGTTCTTTGGAAGATCTATCTCGTGTCTGGTACTGCATGGTTCCACCCTGCAAGAACTCCGGAGCATTCTCTTGAAAGAACTCCAAATCATTCTTTTTAAAGAACCCCGAATCATTCTCTTGAAGCTCATCTTCTTCATCATAAATCATCCGCTTGTCCCGAAAGGACCTGGCCCAATAGGGAAATCCCAATTCATTGGGCCTTTCGATACAATCAAATAGAAATCCCCAAGGGCGCCATATTCTAGGAGCCCAAACTATGTGATTGAATAAATCCTCCTCTATCTGTTCCGGGTCAAGGACTCCTTCCCCTTCTTCAAACTCCGATTCATTTTTTTCATAGAGAAATCTCTGATCAACGATAGAAGAAGATCCTTTTTGAATCATATTTAAGGGATTCCTTGGTTCGGACCGAAGAAGCAATGTCACTCGATCATTATCAAACTGACTGCAATCTTTTTCTGTCCGTGAGGATCCCACCAAAGCACCTTCTACTTCTAATAGGCCATGAACTAGATCAGAATCAGTCTCAACGAGTCCATAAGAAGTGATCCCATTTTTTTCATAAGGTCCGGGTATAGACCAAAGGTCTTGGGCGACCGATCCGGCAGAACAACTCAAAAGATAAAGAAGTATCGTTAATTTCTTCATGCTTGTTCCAAGTTCGAAGTACCATTTGTACAAATAAGAATCCCCCTCGTTACATGATTTCTTCTTCATATAGATAGATATAGGATCTATGGAGCAATTACTTAGAAGTACATTTTGTGAAACAACCCTTCCTATCTGATAGAAAAGGATCCCATGATCCTGAACCGATCTTACCTGAGATCGTAAATCCCAAGTTTGTCTATGAAGAGCAGATCTAATTATATTAGTGTCTATAATGGATTTCTTTTGTATAATACCAATCGATAGGGCCTCATTGGTAAGTGCTACAAGATCTCGTACATTGGAACCCATAGTTATGGACCCGAATCCATTAGTACGGAACATTTTCTTTTCCAAGTGAAATCCCCTAGTATATGAAAGAGTGAAAAAGTTCTTTCGTTGTTGTGGAATAAGAAGCCTTCGTATCTTAATGCATGTATTTAATTTATTCGGAGCTATTAGAGTGGGATCGACTTTTTGGGGAATATGAGTCGAAGCAATAACAAGAATATTTCTAGTAGAAAATTTTTCACAATCCCTGGAGAGATAGTTCACTAATAGACCGGGGGATAAGTCATTCGACTCATTCAAATTCAGATCATGAATGTTTGGAATCCATATTATGCAAGGAGACATTGCTTTTGCTAATTCGAATTGAAGGGTGATATAAAATCGGTCTATTTCCGGCATCATATCCATAGGTAGCGCACTCATCATAGTTAGAAGCTCCAGCTCCGTATCAAGGTAACGGTCGATATCTTCATTATCATCAATATCGTCAATATCATCAATATCACTATCATCAATATCACTATCATCAGTTTCGAAAATATCCTCCTCACTATCATCAATATCGTTACTATCATCAAAAAGATAACCCTTAGGAGCGATATCCAGGACCTTGTTCAGAAATACTGTAATGAAAGGAACATAGGAGTTTGTCGCTAGGTATTTGACCAAATAGGATCGTCCAGTTCCTATAGAACCTATCACTAAAACACCCCTAGGCGGGGATAGGGCTAAGCGGAGCGAAAAAGGTTTCCCATGAGATGGGAAAGAAAAACGACTAGCCCCACACAAGGTTTGTGAATAAGTGATTGTCTGATAATGAGCAAGGAATATCCGTCTTTCTGCTAAGCAGGATGTATTGAACTCATAATTCATTAGATACTTTTTATGAATGTCAACTAAATATCGTAAGTAAATTGTTCCCGGTTGTTCAATCATTTGATAACCAGAGTTATTCTTTGAGAAATGATCACTATGAGTCAGACTCAATAGAATTTCATCAATCCTTTTTTCTGTCGTTAAGGTAGAGAACTGAACCAAGAATTCTCTTTCTTTATTATCAATCAAATTACTTTTCGAGACCCAGGATTCTATTTTATCATCAATCCAATCACTATTCACGTTTTTTCTTTTTCTTTTTCTTATGAAGGAATAGATCGCTTTACTTGTATGACTTAGATGTCTCGTATTTCTCGAAAAAGCGATTCGATTGATGGGATTTGGTATGATACTTATGAGATCGATGAGATTAAAATATTTCTTCTTAGAAAATATTGATTTGACCCCAAAAGCGGGACCATCACCCCATAGCATGTTGCCGCCAGAAGCAGAACCTCGTCTTTCTTCTAGAGAATTTCCAAATTGTTCCAGAGCAACTAGAAATAGATTCTTTAACCAGAAAGAATTCTGTTCAGATATAGGATACTTATCCAGAAGTTTTCGCAACTCAATCATGTATGATGGAATCATCAAAGATTTGACCTTTTCGAACTCTGTATGTAACTCACTATAGAATCGAGAAACAAAGAGAAGATGTGTACAAACGAGATATCCAGCAACAAGAAGAAGGAAAAGGATTGAATAAAGGAACTCCCGAATATTTGGCGATTTCAGATGTGTTGATATCAATGGTGACTCATTATTTCCATGAATAATTTCATCGGACAGAAGAAAATTATGTAAATACTCACTCGAAATCTCACTTATCAGATTCCATTGTGAAAGACACAATTTTTTCTGAAGAATTCGCCATGATATATCTGATCCATGGATAATATTATGAAAAATGGATACAAATTTTTGGCTGCTACTTAGTATCGGCAATGAAAAAGTATCTAAAAATAGGAAATTTAGATATTTGTACCCTGTCGAGGTAAGGAACCATGGGATTATATATGTTTGGAATAGATTCCATTTTGAGAGAGTTGAAAAAGCACTATTTCGTTGAAAGGTTCTATACATCTTCCCTTTCTCAAGGCATTTTTTTAGACAAGGACTACGTTTTTTCCTCGTTTCGGATGATAAATATTTCTCAGAATATGGAGTGTGAATCAAACCCATGTTTGAATTGAAATTGAGATACTGATGCAAGTTCTTCCCTTCTGAATCTGATAGATTCATATCTGAAAGAGGCTCACAATAAGTTCTTTCAAAATTGACTATTTGTTCCTCTGTTAGAGGTGTTCCAGAAATGTCCGCGATCGAACAAATAGCTCGACGAACGAATGGATCGGATCGAATTGGAAAATGGAAGAATTTGTCCAAGTTATACCCTTCATCACCACTTTGCGGAAAATTGTTAGGCATCAATATGTTAGATACCTGTAACTCGATTGGTGAAATAGTATCTCTCTCCAAAAAAGCTTGTTTTTTTTTATCGCCGCACAAAGAAAATATTTTGTTGCGAATGAACAAGATATTGAGGAATTGTCCATACGTAAAATCATAATTATTGATACAGGCCTTTTCCACAAAAAAAGAGAATCTTTTGTTACAATCGAACCAGAAGTGATATCGATTATTCAAAAATCGAAGTCGATTTGCTTTATAAAAAGAGGATATCAATGAACTTCTATGAAATGGTTTCACGGGATTCAGCCAATTGTCTTGATCGTGGGATTTCATTGAGAAATAGGAATCCGTGTTATCAAAAGATTTCCTTTTTGGTATCTTATTGAACAAAAATGGCGATATTGTTCCTCCATTGATCAAGGATTTCGATTTTTGGGAAGTATCATAGTTATCCAAAAAGAAGGGTTTCCACTTTTTCAAATGAACGATTTGAAGACCTATTGATTCTAACAACTGATTACCGAGTGGATCATTCGGACCTTTCCATTCATAGATGTGGATCTCGGACCTATGAATGGGTATATTCCCGAAACTCACAAAGAAAAAAGGAAGTGAGTTAGACAAAAAGAGAAGAAACTTGGAAAAAAATAAACAAAGTGACTTAGACAAATCTTTTTTGTCAATAACCTCAGACCAATCAATCGAATATTGATTAATACGTAATCGATCGAACACTACTTGAAAACGGCTATTCTGCTCAGAAATAAAAAGGTCCAAATGTTCCTGGAAATTCTTGCTCCCATTGGAGCATTTGTATCTATATGCATTAGGATCCCGATTCATGGATCTCTCGGTTCGAGAAATCAAAATAAGAGGATCGAAGCATTTCTTCTGACTCTTTTTCAAATTTGAGAAATGTTGGTTGATCGTATATTTCATTATAATTCTATGATTCAGAGTATCATTTTCTATTTGATACCTTTGAATTCCATATTCGAAGTTGCGATCGAATCGATTCTTTTTAATGAATCGATTCCATACATTTCTTATGTACCCATAGGTGCTATATTGGATTTGAATCAGATTTCGGATCAATCTATATTGATTGACTGCCTCCATTTTGTTGTTGCTAGTAAATACCACTATTTTTGGTTTTGGATCTTCCAAATCATTCCCGCAAGAGGTCCGGACCCATTTTTTTATGATCCTTCGATAAAAAGATTCATTCTCTTCATAAAAAAGAGGAGGTAGAACCAATAAAGATTCATTTTTCGATTCATCCCTGGAGTTGAATACCTCATTTAAAAATGGTTTTTGATCCAATCCGGAGGAATCAATAGAAAAAGCAAATCTCTTATGATACACCAGATCAGGCTCGGTTAT